TTGTATCGAGAATGACTGGAAAGGTGGAAACAAGACCAGCTATAATTTGATCATTATGAACAAATCCAAAATCTTTATAGATAGAGCACATAATTAATTCCCAACCCTGGGGTGAATGAAATCCGATACATAAATCAGTTAATAAAAGAATAGAAAAAGCTTTTACTGTGTCACTTAAGTTATATAGGAATTCCTGAGCCCAAGAGTTAAGAATAACAAGTTTTTCATTACCCAAAATTGAATACCCGCTTAGAATAATAAAACAGATGGTATTTGTTGAGAAGTGCAAAATCGTATGGATACGATTCTCATTTTGTATTTTGATTAATTGGATCGTTTCTTTATGGATTCCTATCCCAAACTCTTCGAGATGTGTTTCCGAGTATTCCTTGATCATTTCGTCCAAGAAGAGGAGTTCCTCTAATTCTATGAATTTTTCTAGAAGACTCTTTTCCTGAATATTATTCAAGAAAATTTCGGATTGCCCAGTATTCCACCAATTAGTAACCCAAGATTCCAGACATTTATTAACTGAGAAAGAAATCCACCAGGGCAAAAATACTATGGATGCAAGATAGAAAAGAGGAGTGAATGCTTTCTTTTTTGCCATTTTTTCGTCTGTGAATTGTTAATCAACCCATTCGTACACTCTATGCGATCGAATATTTCTTACACACATGAGTTTTATACAAGGTATAGAACTTATGAATCCATTTTCTTTGTGATTTTGTGGTTAGTCTTTGAATCTAGAAAGAATACAGAAATAGGCTAAGAATTCACTTCGAATGAAGAAATTAAGAATATTGTTTCCTGATATCTCAATTGGTCAAATTCAAAATCAAGTGTCTCCTTTCGATGAATGATCGAAAGAACCACTTTAAGTAATGAATATTATTCAGATTTTGAGACGAAAGAACTCCTTTGCTATCAAAATATCCAATATTTCGAAAAAATTTCACTGATTACCCATAGTCAGGAATAGAATAATTAAGGGAAAGATATTAGGATGATCAAAAAAAAATGACTGGCAAAGGATAAATTGGCTAGTTCTCATTATTTAATTAAGAAATCCAATTGTTGGTCATTAAAGAATACAAAAGAAAGAATTTCAAATTTACAAGATACGATCTATCTGGATCTAAAGTGTCAATTCCAACAAATATTGAACTAAAAAAAATTCTTGCTTTCGAAATGGTTTGCCATCTGAGATGAATCTATTATTTCGATTTGTTATTTGTTATTGAATTGCGTGCGCATAAAGACCATAAAACGCATAAAGACCATAAAAAGAGTTTCGTTTTATGGTTCTTTCATAGACCTTTTCTTTAATTGAATGAACGTTCTGATTCTCAATTTCTCAAAATCCTTCAATTGGTACACGCAAGAAATAGGCTAATTCAGCAGCCTTTTGTTCAATTTCTCGTGGAGTCAAATTCTCATCAGTACGGGTCAAGGGAATGGACCCCTGGCCTCGGATGTCCATATAAAGAACACGACGAGCATAAATACCCTCTTTAACTTCTATTCTAACGGACTGAATATCTTTTATAAGGAATCGGAGGAATATGCGACGATTTTTTCCCGGAAATCCCCAACGAAAAATACAGACTACTCCTTCCTTTCTATCGAATCGATCATAACCACTACCTACATTCCAGGAAATTGTGCACCACAAATAAGAGCTAATAAAGAGACCCGCAATTCCGTAGAAAGACATCACGATTCCTTGTGGAAAAAAAATGATTTGCTGAGGCGGAAAAAAAGATAGCAAATTTCTACCAAGATAACTGGAAGTTCCAACTAATAAGAAGCCTAATGACCCTAAAAAAAGGATAAAGGCCCAGCAGAAATTACTTATTTTTCGAGACCCCGTTATAAGTTCTATCCATATATCGTCTGATCGCCAAGTCATACTTTACTCGATTGCATTTTATTGGAATTGAGATAATACCCCAGAGAAATTTGACTTTACTTTTTTGTTTCCGAAGTAACTCTCATCAACTAGCACTAGTTTGAGGTGAACTAGCACTAGTTTGATGTCAACCTTTAGGAGTAATTCATCAAATTGGTTAAATCTAAAATAATAACATACTCTTTATTTAATACGATCCCACTATACATATCGATATACATATAGATTCACCGACTACATTTCAGCCATCCAGAGATCCTGATCTATTTGAAAATTGCTAGAATTGATATATCCATATATCATGTTTCTGCGGGCATAAGAGTTTTTTCCTTTATGTTCGGTGGAAATCACATGTTATACTATATTCAGATTACGTGGTACAATTAGGTCGAATAAACCCTTCTGGAATAAGTATTCAGCTGCTTGTGAACCTTCGGGTACTGTTTTATTCAATGTTTGTTCAATTACTCTTTTACCTGCAAATGCAATGTAGGCATTGGGTTCGGCAATAATGATATCCCCCAACATACCAAAACTAGCTGTCACTCCACCAGTTGTCGGAGATGTAAGGATTGATACATAAAATAA